CGCCCTCGTACATCTGTAACAGTCACAATAGTATTATTGAAACTTGCTTGAATATGAATAACTCCCTTTGGTATTTTACGTGTACTCTTACGTGAACCAATACGTCCACGTGAACCCTTTTTCGGTATAACTTTTGCCATATTTTATCATCTCATAAATTTGAGTCAGAGATATATGGATATATCCATTTCATGTCAAAAAAGATCCCCCTTCTTATTTGTATATCGGGCGTTTAACGAGTCTAATTATCCTTGTCTTTGTTTATGTCTTGGGTTGGAACAAATTACTATAATTCGTCCGCGACGACGGATTAGTCGACATTTTTCACAAATTTTACGAACAGAAGCTCTTATTTTCATATTTGCCACTCCTTACTTTAATTTTGAATCCATTTCTTGGAAGAAATTAAGTTTCTTGAAATTTTGATTTCGAATCGTATTCCTACGAAAGAAATAGTGAAGTTGAAAAAACACCTAATCTTTCGAATCTTTGTTGCGGAGTCGATAAATTATACGACCTCTGGTTGAATCATAACGACTTACTTCAATTTTGACTCTATCTCCTGGCAATATTCGTATAAAACTACGTCGGATCTTTCCTGAAACATAACCTAGAATCATATCTTCATTATCTAAACGAACCCGGAACATGCCGTTGGGAAGCGATTCAGTAATTAAACCTTCATGGGTCCATTTTTGTTCTTTCATTCCAGGTAAAACCCCCGTGAAGTATCAACTAGTGGAGGAAGAACCCTATTAGACAACCCACCCCTTCTTTTTTCTTTTTCACAAATAAGAAGTTTCATATTCAATTCGGATATTAGAAAGATTACCATATATAACACAAAATTTCTCCGCCTATTCTTTCTAGTCGAGCCTCCCGGTCTGTCATTATACCCCGAGAGGTAGAAAGAATTACAACCCCCATCCCACCTAAAATTCTAGGAATTCTTTGATAGTTAGAATAGATTCGTAGACCCGGTCGACTTATCCGTTTTAAATTTAAAAGATTCCGATAAGTCCTTTTCCTATTCCTTCTATGTCGTAGGGTTAAAACCAAAAAATATTTGTTGTTTTCTCGATGTTTTCTCACGTTTTCGATAAAACCCTCTCGTAAAAGTATTTTAACAATACTTTGGCTGATATTAGTAGATGCTACTCGAACCACGCTTTTTCTATACATATCGGCATTTCGTATAGAGGTTATTATGTCAGCAATAGTATCACTACCCATGATTAATTAAAATTATTGGTGCCTCCAAATTTGGATATAATCAACATGTTTTTCTTTTTTTTTTTTTTTTTTTACGTATTTGTTTATAAAAAAAATATGAATTTTGAAAGGTATATACGTGAGACAAAATCTACTCAATTAATCTGAATCTATTCTTTTAAATACCCTACTATAACCATATCGTGGTCTCGTTTTATAATACCTCGGGAGCTAATGAAACTATTTTAGTAAAATTGAACTGTCTCAATTCTCTGGCAATCGCACCAAAAACTCTAGTTCCTTTTGGATTTCCTTCTTGATCAATCACAACTGCAGCATTGTCATCATATCGTATTATCATACCATTGTCACGTTTAAGTTCTTTACAAGTACGGACAATTACAGCTCTGACTACTTCTGATCTTTCTAGAGGCATGTTTGGAACTGCGTCTTTGATCACAGCAACAATAACATCACCAATATGAGCATATCGACGATTGCTAGCTCCTATGATTCGAATACACATCAATTCTCGAGCCCCGCTGTTATCTGCTACATTCAAATGGGTCTGAGGTTGAATCATATCATTTTTTTTATCTGTTTTTTACAATACAAAGGTCGAAGAAAAAAAGAAATATTATTTGTCCAAAAAAAGAAACCAGCACCTGCTATTTTCAAGGCCTACTTCTTTTTTATCCCGAAATGATGAATTGAGCTCGTATAGGCATTTTGGACGCTGCTATTGAAATAGCTCTTCTGGCTATATTTTCTGTTACTCCACCCATTTCATAAAGGATTCGACCTGGTTTAACAACAGCTACCCAATATTCGGGAGAGCCTTTACCTGAACCCATACGCGTTTCTGCCGGCCTTACTGTAACTGGTTTATCTGGAAATATACGGACCCATATTTTTCCACCGCGACGTGCATTTCGTGTCATTGCTCGTCGACCTGCTTCTATTTGTCTAGATGTGATCCAAGCAGGTTCAAGTGCCTGAAGAGCGTATTTACCAAAACAAATAGTATTACCTCGATAAGATATTCCCTTCATTCTTCCTCTATGTTGTTTACGGAATCTGGTTCTTTTGGGGTTATAGTTGATGGTTTATTTTGAATTCCATCTCTACTACAGAACCGGACGTGAGAGTTTCTTCTCATCCAGCTCCTCGCGAATAAAATCAATTCAAATTAAAGATTTTGAATTCAATTCAGATATAATATAATTTGAATTAAGATATACATGTATTTGATAAGTAATATGCTGAATCATGGATTTCATTTAATCTAGATCAAATTTATTATTAACTTGTATATCTTGTTTGTATAGATAACTAAATATTTTAAATAACTATATAACTATTTTTTTCTTATATTTATCTATTTTAGAATTTTAGATTTAGAATGTTAAAACAAATCTTTCTTTTGTTTTACTCTTTATCGTATTGGATTGACCCGATTTTAGCAATCCAAGAAAATAAAGTTTTCGCGGGCGAATATTTACTCTTTCAATTTCTATTTCAGTTCTATCATTAGTTCATAACTTTTCCGAATAGATGAATTGGTCTCTGGCCGGTTCCGCCATCCCGATCAATGAATCATTCGAATTCATTTTCACTAGAATCTTTTGAATTCACAGGTTCCATCGTTCCCATCGCTTCTTAATTAATGGTTAGGTCTGAATTATACAATGGAGCTATTCGTTGTTGAGTCAATATTCTTAGTCTTTATTGGCTCGAAGCTCTTTATTTTTTCTTCGATGAGCAGATCCATTTAATGATGAATCTGTATTGATGCTTTATTACACAGATTTTTTCTGAGATGACTCATAGACCTTACATATTGGAATTTTATATCATCAATATTCTTTTTCTTTCTTTCTCTCATCTTTCCATTTATCCATACCCTTTCTTTTTTAGTTCGATTGACAACTTAGAAGCAGATTTTTCGAATATTAATAAAAACAGATTTCAGTTGCTACAACAATATGAACAGTATATCATATCTTGACTGGGTCTTTGGATCCAGATAATACGAAGTGATGAGTTGGTTATTACTTCTATAAGTTATTTGTTTATACTATGGGGCTGGTTTTTTATACTAACCCTCAAAAAACCAACGAGTCGCACACTAAGCATAGCAATTTTATCAAAAGATTAATTGAATTTTTATTAAACCCTATAGAATTATAATTAGAATTGTTCATTTTTTTTATTGAACATAGAAGAAAAAGAAGAAACGAATTTATCATTTTTTATTCTATCGCTGAATAGAATGCAAAGGGAAATAAAGGTTTATTATTCCCCGTCTATAAATATCCAAATTTTGATGCCTAATACCCCATAGATTGTTCGAACTGTATAGGAACAATAATCAATTTTAGCTCGAATGGTTTGTAGTGGAACTCTACCTTCTCTGATCCATTCAACACGCGCAATTTCTTTTCCGTCGATACGTCCTGCAATTTGTACTTGAATTCCTTTTGTATCTGCTTGTTCAGTTAATTCTATAGCCTTTTTCATTGCTTTGCGAAAAGAAACTCTATTTTTTAATTGTCCGGCTATAAATTCTGCAAGAATATTAGGGTTTCCATAAGGCTTTTCAATTCGTGTGATAGCAATGTTAAGTTTTCGATTTACAGAATTAAATTCTTTTTGTAAATTCGTCTGCAATTCTTCGATTCCTCGGGGTCGACTTTCAATTAATATTTTCGGAAATCCCATATAGATTACGATTTGGATCAGGTCGATTCTTTTTTGAATCTCTATACGTGCAATTCCCTCGACACCAGAAGATGTTTTGATATTTTTTTGTACATAATTCTTGATATAATTTCTTATTTTTTGATCTTCTTGCAGACCCTCAGAATAATTTTTTGGTTGTGCGAACCAAAGGGAATGATGACCTTGGGTTGTACCAAGTCTGAAACCAATTGGATTTATTTTTTGTCCCATGTTCCCCCATCACTATACATATCATAATACGACATAGTTGTATCCTTTTTTTTCCATTTAGCTTTTTGTGACCATGTGATAGAGTCGGTATCTATATATTCATCTAAGGATATATCTTTCATTACAATAGTTATATGGCAGGTAGGTTTTTTTATTGCAAAACTACGCCCTCGAGCTCGACATTTTTGTCTCTTCATGACAGTACCTTCATTTACTTCGGCTTTACTAATGACTAAATTTCCTTCATTCGAACCCATATTGGAACTAGCATTTGCTGCTGCAGAATAAACTAATTTAAAAATGGGATAACATGCTCGATAGGGCATGAGTTCTAATATCATAAGTGTTTCTTCGTAGGAACGCCCACGAATTTGATCAATTACTCTTCGCGCTTTGTGAGCAGACATGGATATATGTTGACCTAAAGCGTATACTTCTGTTTTTCTCTTATTTAACATAAAGTTCGCCTCCTACTACTCAATGATAAATCTCTATATATATTATTATACATAAACAAACGTTTTTTAACGACGAGATCTATTATCGCTTTTTGCATGTCCTCGGAAATTTAAAGTAGGCGAAAATTCTCCCAATTTGTGTCCTACCATACGATCTGTTATATAAACAGGTAGATGTTCCTTTCCATTATGGATAGCAATAGTATGGCCGACCATTATGGGTATAATGGTAGATGCCCGAGACCAGGTTATTATTATTTCTTTTTCTTCTTTTGTGTTAAGCTTATTTATTTTTTTTAATAAATTATTCGCTACAAAAGGATTTTTTTTTAGTGAACGTGTCACAGCTTCCTCCCAAAATTTAATTTCTTTTTTTTT